AAATGGAAAGGAATTTAGAAAACAGTCCTAGAAACAGAATTCTGTCACTTAGACTTATTAAAGTCATAGGATTTGCTATCGAATAGCAAAACAAAAATCAAATGATTTTAATTATACCATTATTATGATATTACATATTTGATATAATATTACATATTTGATTACATATTTGAATTTGAGAAAAAATAAAAGGATTTGGTATTGGGGAGATAAAGACAAAGATACAAAAATGAGAAACAATATAGAATCCATTTTTTAGCACTTAACCGCCTTTATGTTAGGGATTTCGTTGTTCAAAAAAAAAAAGATTCGCAGAGAAGAGAGATATTTGTACTTTAAACTGATTTTTTTTGAGTACAATATGATTTGAAGTGTATAACAAGGGGTGCATTTATTAAACAAGTATGCAGATAGTTAGAATATCCGACTTATCTTTTATTGCCGGTTCTATTCGGGACAGCCGAGGTCGTGCTTTATCAAAAGTTCTATTCAATCCAAAAGTGAAGTAAGAAAATTTGATGATAATTCCCTATCGACAACATATCTAAAAAAATAGATATCTGTGTAACAATTTATGTTCTGGGGTTTACATATACTCATATCTTTTGTTATAATTGAAATTGAGAAGGATTTTTTGATTGAAAAAAATCAATACTGATTAGTTCTGTCTCAATTTGTATTTTCTTATGTCATTAGGAAAACACAATTGGAGATTCAAATCCCAGAATCGTTCATGAATTCCAAGTAAGAAACAAGTAAGAAAATAGTTAATGGTTCAAATTTGTCGACTGAAAATTCACATTTTCTTTTTCAATAGAAAAGCGAGAGAATGTTTTTAGGATTGTGGAGTTTCAGATACTATCCAATCAATCAGGGGATGGATCAAATCCAAAAGGAGTGTTTCTGTTAGGAAAAGTTTTAAGGAAAATGGGAGTCAAAATGCAAGTACAATAAAAATTCAGTAATCCGAGAAAATTTTCCTCCATTTTGGATCATTTTGGCGGCATGGCCGAGTGGTAAGGCGGGGGACTGCAAATCCTTTTTCCCCAGTTCAAATCCGGGTGTCGCCTGATCAATAAAAAACTCGAACTCTCTTCTTCTCTTCTGTTCTGCTGATATAACTCGCAGAATTCTTCCCTAGTAGAAGCAGAGGAAACAAACTGTTGAGAATTCTAAGCATGTGGTCTGAAGCTTTTCTAAAAAAGAGCTTGTGAATCCTCTTTCGCATCTAGGATTCAAGGAAATATTCGGTAGAGGGGCTATCAAGACTTCACGACTACCTTCTATTACTAAGGAAGTGTCTAATGCCTATTAATTGAATCAGATTGGAGAGCCTGATAGGAAATCTGATTCCATTATTCAATTAATAGTTTTGGAAAGGGGCGGAAGTTGCTTTATATACGACGGACTCGCGAGAATCTCTGAGTGTTCAGGTATCTAATCAATATTAGATTAAATGGATAATTGACCTTTCTAGAAAAACGAGGAAAAGGAAAAAGACAGAATTTTTTTTCGTCAACCCCTAGGAAAACCCCCTGTTTCACAGCGATAATTGGGAAAAGGGGTATCAAATGTAGAAATAGAGGTCTGTAATAGATAGTGATTTCTCTTTTTTAGTGATTTCTCCTTTTCTATTTTGACTTATCAAGGTCAACAAAATAAAAAAAGAATAGGCCTTATTATTCTTATTGTTAATTGTTCCATGTTCCCATTCCTTTGGGATGTTACTACGTATTTTTTTCTTGTGTTTAATCTTTCCCGATTCGAAATCATAATTGATTTATTGGATTGGTTTATCAATGGTGTTCGGTCAGAATCCTTTTTTGACTCTCCGCCATTGATTCCACTATTATTAGTGAAGAATAATAGAATAATTCCTTCGTATTTATAGAGATAGGGGACATAATTCACATGGATATAGTAAGTCTCGCTTGGGCTGCTTTAATGGTAGTGTTTACATTTTCCCTTTCACTCGTAGTGTGGGGAAGAAGTGGGCTCTAGAAGTACTACTAATTTAATTGAGTTGAGGAATCAAACCGTATTAATTGTTTTATAGATCGTTCTGCGACACGCTTTGAATTATTTCAAATAAAAATCTCTCGATTTCGAATACCGTTGGAGTCCAATGGAGTAATCTATGATATGATTCATATCATACTCTTTCAATCAAAGAGATATTGCAGCGACTCCTGTGTTTCTATTTCGACAAGAAAGGGATTAAGAGGGTTCTAAATTTTTTACAACCAAAAATTATTCCGAAATTTGTTATTGCAATCAATCGAATGGGCTCTTACTATACTTTATAGATAGATACTGAGGAAGACCGGCCCCTTTTTTTTTATTTCTTTCTCTCTTTACTGTTCAATGAAGAAGTCGTTTTGTTAAGTGTATACGCACTTTCTATGAGAAATGAGATAGTGGTTGTCTAACGAAAGACTATGCAACAATAAGATCTTGCCTTGGGCGAGTCACATATTGGGCATTTTCCGCTTGGTTTCTAATTTTCGAAAGGCGGTTTATGCTTTATCGACTTATTTCATATCATGTTTCGGGCGTTAAAAATTGGTTAGGTTTGCTCTTACTTATTAGTAAAATTAGTAAAAGTAAAAGAATTAGAATCCTAAGATAAGATTATTTCAGATTGATCGGAACAAATAGATATAGCAAATTGGGTGTTATGTCAATTCCATACAATATATGGAATTCATATAGATACGAAAAGAATATTAATATTGATTATTGATTAATATTGTAGGTTGATCTACAGAAACTTAAGTTATTCTAAATTACACCTTTATAGATTAAGAGATAGATAGTATCTATGGTAAGAAAGATTCATCTATTTCTTTCTTACCATACATACTATCTCTTAGTATACTTCGAATACTGCCGATTCTAGTCCGCTCATTTCATTTAAGTTAAAACGAAAAATTGGAATCCCTTTCATTTGACTTCGAAAATTCTTGATAAGAACTCAGAAGGAAAGTTTCATTCAAATGAATTTAAAAATTGAATTGAATTAATCATTTTGACTGACTGTTTTTACGTAAATGATAAGTAGAAAGGCGGTAGGAACTAGAATGAATAATGCAGTAGCAATAAATGCAAGAATATTTACTTCCATAATCTCATCGGTTTTTTTACTTCGCAATAACTCGGGATTTAATCCCCTAGAGATGAACAAAATTTTCGTCTGTAAATTCAATGACTGAATTACCTCTCGATGCTATTGAATCGGATCAATATCATGAATAACAATATCTGATCTATCAAATCAATTCGTCGTCGAGACTTGAATAGTATAACATAGGAAATTCTTTTATCCATACCAACCCAAATTAGGATTCCTGACTCAATCAAGCCAAAATTCTTTTAGTTATCATCCGTTTCCTTATTTTTTCCCCTACCTTGTGCCTTCCTTGTACAATCATCTGATGAAGGATCGCCAGATTGCCTTTCCACTTCGATTAGTCACATAGTTACAAACCTAAACATAAACAAACAATAAAAGCGAAATGGAAAAAAAGAGTTAAGTTCTAAACTCCCCTTTTTACTCTGATTTTTTGGAAGATCAAAAATTTTGGGAAGATAAAGATGAGGCTGTACAAAAGATCTAATATTCATTAAATGAACTATTTTGGGGGTGGGGATTTGCTCTAAAAATGAAGAAAAAAAGGAAAGAAATGGGAATGAAAGTATGCCCCCGACACCCTTTACTAGTTCATATTAAAGGGAAAAATGAATTGATGCATTTATTGGATATTGGATCCGGCGGGACTGGCGGGGCTCGAACCCGCAGCTTCCGCCTTGACAGGGCGGTGCTCTGACCAATTGAACTACAATCCCAGGGAAATAAGGGATCTAGCAGAAAATTTGATTATTTTTTTTTTCTTCGTGTGGGGTATTTCTAAAGGATAAGGGATCTCATGGTAGATTGGCAAATTATTGGGCCGAGCTGGATTTGAACCAGCGTAGACATATTGCCAACGAATTTACAGTCCGTCCCCATTAACCACTCGGGCATCGACCCAGGAAGAATCAATTTGAGGCTTATTGGTAATCCATGATCAACTTCCTTTCGTAGTACCCTACCCCCAGGGGAATTCGAATCCCCGCTGCCTCCTTGAAAGAGAGATGTCCTAAACCGCTAGACGATGGGGGCCGACTTGCCCAACCGCCCTCATACTATCATCATAGTATGATCAGTTTTTTGAAATTGTCAATATAACGGAATGATTAGATCTGAGGGATCTTTGGGTTTTTCCGAATTGTATAGAATTTTTGTTTTGGATTCGTCATTCATGAATGGTTCATTAGAATCGACATTCTCTATATAAATCTACTAAAATATATCTAGTAAGCGGGATCAAGAAGTTATCAAAATTTGATCTAAGACTTTAGTCTTAGGGGACAAGTATAATCTCTTTATCACATAAATCTCTTGAAATTTTTTTATGTCGAATTGGCAAGTGTACATGTCTGTTATGTATAAATCAAGTGAATTTTTTTTTGATAGAGATCATCTCAATAAAAGAAATTAGGGCCGGTCGTGAAACACCTCATTTTACCCTAGACTTGCTAGGTAAATCCAGTTGATTATTTTTAAAACAGCCACTGGCCACTATAGGTCTACTGCATATACTTAATATATATAATGTGGATATAGAAATTTAATCTAGCTAGTTACTAGTTCGGGAATTAAATCAAATAAGCCCTTTTAACTCAGTGGTAGAGTAACGCCATGGTAAGGCGTAAGTCATCGGTTCAAATCCGATAAGGGGCTTTTCTTTTTTTTTAGAAATTTTTTTCATAAAAGTCCAGTCATAGTATTCAGAAATAGCTCTATTTTTTTGGATTTTTGTTGTGGAATACAAAAGGAACTAACTGGAAAATACGTTATCCTTAATACTGAGTTAGAGTATAGTAGTTCTAGTTAGAAAGTGGAACGTTTACTCAATCAATATTCATGATTAGGAATAATAATAAGTCGCCTCTTGAAT